CACATTAGGATTGCTCGTTAATGGTTGATCCAGTTTGATAGATTCGCCCTCTGAAATAAGAAGTTCTGGTCCTGGAGGGATAATATCCACCACTTGACGCCCATCCAATGCATCCACTAGGGTTATTTCATATCCTCCCTTTTCTTTTCGTATTATTTTGCTTATTGTACCCGCTACTGTAGCATTATAAACATTATTATTACTCTTACTCCCGTCGGGATAAATCTGGCCCCTTCCTCTGTTCCCACCTATATATATGGGATATTTTAAGAAGTAAACATCTTTCTTAGTAGCAGGGTCCGGAGAAAGAATAGGAAAGGTGATTTCACTATATTTCTGACCAGGAACAGGACCTATTACAAGAATATTTTTTTTAGTGGGACGATAGTTCTGAAAAGATAGATTGCCTATCTTTTCTTTAATCTCGGGAGAAATACGATCTGGGGGGGCTAATTCAAACCCCTCAGGTAAAATAAGAACAGCCCCCACATTCAAAGCTCCCTTTTTACCATTCCCAAGAACTTGTTTCAATTGCTTATCATAAGGAATTCGAACAACTGCTTCAAATACACTATCCGGAAGTACAGCTTGTGGAACCTCAATATCCACGGGCTTATTAGCTAAATGGCAGTTGGCACAGACAATACGGCCGGTCGCTTCTCGTGGATTTTCATAACCCTGCTGTGCAAAAACGGGATATGCATTTGAAACAGGTGCCCCAGTTATTATATATATCATGAGCGATAGGAAAATGGATCGAGTAATCTCTGCCTTTATCCAAGAAAAGGTATTTCTAGTTTGCATGGTCCAATCATTGATCCCTAAAATTTCTACAATAAAATTAGGTAGGTTGCTAGTATAGTTCCCTATCCCTGATTCTGCTAGTTACTGAAATAATTTTACTCGAATCTAGGAAGAATTCTCCTGGATGGGTAGAAGAAATAAGTAAAATTATTAATGTTTTACTTATGTACAAAGTAACAAACCTGAACATGGGATCAGTGGATCATTTTTTAGTCATTTATTGAATGATAAATCACTACAAGTGACGGAGATACACGATTTAAATAACGGAAGATCCAATATTTTAAAATTGTATCTAGAATGACTGGAAAAGTGGAAACAAGACCGGATATAATTTGATCATTATGAGCAAATCCAAAATCTTTGTAAACAGATCCAATCATTAGTTCCCAACCATGGGGCGAATGGAAGCCTATACATAAATCAGTTAATAAAAGAATAGAAAAAGCTTTGATTGTATCACTTAAGTTATATAGGAACTCTTGAACCCAAGAGTTAAGGAGAAAAAGTTGTTCATTACCTAGAATAGAATAAGCACTTAGAATAACAAAAGAGATTATATTTGTCGAGAAGTACAAAATCATATGGATACGATCATGATTGTGTATCTTGATTAATTGGATTGTTTCTTTGTAAATTCCTATAGGAAGCTTTTGTAGATGTGTTTCTGGGTATTCTTTTATCATTTCGTCCAAGAGGAAGAGTCTCTCTAATTCTAGAACTTTTTTAAAAATATTTTTTTCTTGAATATGATTCAAGAAAATTTCAGATTGCCTAGTATTCCACCAATTAGTAACCCAAGCTTCTAGACTTTTTTTAAATGAAAGAGAGATCCACCAGGGCAAAAATACTATAGATGCAAGATATAGAAGGGGAATGAATGCTTTCGTTTTTGCCATTTTTTCGTCTTTTCTTTTTTTTTTTTTTAATGAACTTACTTCATTCATCAACTTGATACAATATTGAATATTCATATCAAACATAAGTTCTATTACAAGTCATATTGATTCTATTATCAATCTATTCTCTGTTTTTTATTTGTACTTGAGTGGTTAGTCCTTAAATTTCGAAACAATACAAAAATATAAAAACAAAGAATCCACTTTTTAAATTCGAATCAAGAAAAAAAATATCTATTGTTTCAAAATATAGCAATTACTCAAATTTGAAGCAATTGCCCGATTTCGATGAATGCACGAAAGAACCACCTCAGGATTAGGATTTACAGGTGAAAGAAGTCCCTTTCTATTCGATCAAAATAGAAAATATTTCAAAAAAAAAAAAAGAATTTATCGGTTTTTCCCTCGTGTTAAAAACTAAGAATACGAAAGTAGTCATTCTTCGCTTCATTTTTCAAAATACTTCAATTGGTACACGCAAGAAATAGGCCAATTCTGCAGCTTTTTGTTCAATTTCTTGTGGGGTCAAATTCTTCTCATTACGAGTCAAGGGAATGGCCCCCTGGCCTCTGATTTCTATATAAAGGACACGATGTGCATAAATACCCTCTTTCACTTCGATTCTGATGGATTGAATGTCTTTCAGAAGGAATCGGAGGAAAATGCGACGATTTTTTCCAGGAAATCCCCAACGAAAAATAGACGCTAGTCCTTCTTTTCTATCGAATCGATCATAACCGCTACCTACATTCCACGAAATTGTGCACCATAGATAAGAACTAATAAAGAGACCTGCAATCCCATAGAAAGACATCACGATCCCCTGTGGAAAAAAAATGATTTGCTGAGACGGAAATAAAGATATCAAATCTCTACCAAGATAACTGGAAGTTCCAACCAATAAAAACCCTAATGAACCTAAAAAAAGGATAAAGGCCCAGCAGAAATTGCTTGTTTTTCGAGATCCCCTTAAAAATTCTATCCATATATGTTCTGATCGCCAACTCATACTAGATCTAATTGCATTTTATTGGAATTGGAAGAATAAAAAAAATAACCGAAATAAATTTTACTTTACTTTTGTTGATTTCCAAAGTAACTCTCATCAACTAGTATTATTCTGATGTGAACCTTTAAGAGTAATTCATCAAATTGTTTAGATCTAAAATAATAAGATCAACTGACATATAATTTCCTATAGATACGTATATATAGATATATTTACTTTATATCTATATCTCAGATATTCGCTCCGATTCCCATTTATTCAATTCTTTTTTTTTTTTCAAAGATTTATAATTCATTTACTCAGATGTCATGTATAATCGTTTATAGAAAGAGTAAGCTATATGTTATACTCTATCCTACTAGATAAATATAAATATCTGTGTTATGGTAGAAGTCGCATTCTTAAAAAAAAAATATATATATATATACAAGATTTGGCACCATCGTATTTAAAAATAAAAAATCTTGTTTTTTTGAACATGAAGAGATAAAGAAGCCATTGCAATTGCCGGAAAAACTAAGCCCACTAAAGGCACAAAAATAGAGGGTAAGTTGTTGAAAGTTGTCATAGAATGGATACCTCGATTTAATAGACTTAATATTTGTACCTGTTATTTATTATTATTGTTATGTTATTTATCCTAATTATATTAATAATTTTATCTGTTATTTATTGTTAGAAAAATATCTTCGAATTATTATAATGCATATATTCATATATATATATAATTATTCTAATTTCTTAGAATTAGAAGAATTCTATAATTATAATAAGTATATCTACATGAGTATAATTATTTGAATTCTCTAATAATAAGAATGAATATAGAATTCTATATATAGATGAGTATATATATATGGAAAAGGAATGTAGAACATAATTTTTCATCTTTCGACATGAAATATATGTATGATAATCCACTTTTTTATTTATTAATTTATTCTATTAATATTTTTAATTTTTCTTGTCTTATAATTTTCATTTAATTAACTGGAATAAAGATTTTCTTACAAATAAAAAGAAAAAAGAATTCACTCTTTTATGTTGTTTCATAGAGATTTCCTAATTACTAATTAGTAATATCTGTAAAAAAAAAAGAATAATCCACATGATTCTTTCTACAATGAAATCTTATGTTACCAAATTCAAAATCCAAAGAATGGATTTGATTCCTTTAAACTAAATGAATAACTACTGGTTGATCACAAATCCAATTTTGTTTTTGATTAAGGCTCTACTTGATTGAATTTTGATTCGAAGGAAAGAAAACATGTAGGTGAAATAACTCACTCAAAATATCTTTTAAAAGATTACGTGGTACGATTGGATCGAATAAGCCCTTATGGAATAAATATTCAGCCGACTGTGAACCCTCAGGTAATGTCTTATTCAATGTTTGTTCAATTACTCTTTTACCCGCAAATGCAATGTAGGCATTGGGTTCCGCAATAATGATATCCCCCAACATACCAAAACTAGCTGTCACCCCACCTGTAGTCGGAGATGTAAGGATTGATACATAGAATAAGTTTTTATTTGATTGATAATCAAATAAAGCGGAAGATATTTTAGCCATTTGCATCAAGCTCAAACTTCCTTCTTGCATGCGTGCTCCTCCAGAAGCACACACTAAAATAAGAGGTAAACATTGATTGGTAGCATACTCGATCAAACGGGTGATTTTCTCGCCTACTACAGATCCCATACTACCCCCCATAAACTGAAAATCCATAACCCCAATTGCTACGGGAATACCGTTTAATTGACCTGTGCCTGTTTGAACAGCTTCAGTCAATCCTGTCTTTCTTTGATAAGAATCAATACGATCTTTATAAGGTTCCTCTTCCGAATGAAATTCAATGGGATCTAGAGAGACCATGTCTTCATCCATAGGAGCCCAAGTACCCGGATCAATCGAAAGGTCGATTCTATCTGAACTACTCATTTTCAAATGATATCCACATTGTTCACAAATATTCATTTTTGATTTCAAAAATTTCTTATAATTTAATCCATAACAATTTTCGCATTGAACCCACAAATGCCTGTATTTTTGAGTAACATCTAGATTATTAGAACCTTCTGTTCTAGTGAAATCACTACCATCTCTTATACTAGCACTTTCACTATTATTTCCACCTTCACTACAAATGTAACTCTCAATGCAACTAGTAATTTGATTATTCCAACTATATTTAGTATCATACATCGAACGATCATAGTTGGAATCCTGACTCTTCGATATGTTCTTTAGATAACTAGAGGTACAATAAATAGAAAACGAACTT